TAATCATTCTTTTTTGAGTGAATTAGAAAAAGAATTTTCTAGTTATTGGAATTCTAGTTATTTAAATAAGGAGTCTAGGAGTGACGATTCCCACTATGATTATTCTATGTATGATAATAAATATAGTTGGAATAATTACATCAATAGTTGCATTGACAGTTATCTTCATTCTCAAATCGGGATTGCTAGTTCTATTTTAAGTGGTAGTGAAAATTACAGCGAAAGTTACATTTCTACTTACATTTTGGGTGAAAGTAGAAATAGTAGTGAAAACTGGAATTCCAAGCTACGAACTAGCACGAACGGCAGCGATTTCGCTCTAAGAGAAAATTCTAATGATCTCGGTGTAACTCAAAAATACAAGCATTTGTGGGTTCAATGTGAAATTTGTTATGGATTAAATTATAAGAAATTTTTTAAATCAAAAATGAATATTTGTGAACAATGTGGATATCATTTGAAAATGAGTAGTTCAGATAGAATTGAACTTTCGATTGATCCAGGGACTTGGGATCCTATGGATGAGGACATGTTCTCTCTGGATCCCATTGACTTTCATTCAGAGGAGGAACCTTATAAAGATCGTATTGATTCTTATCAAAAAAAGACAGGATTAACCGAGGCCATTCAAACCGGCATAGGTCAACTAAACGGTATTCCCGTAGCAATTGGGGTTATGGATTTTCAGTTTATGGGGGGTAGTATGGGATCGGTAGTAGGCGAGAAAATTACTCGTTTAATCGAGTATGCTACTAATCAATTTTTACCTCTTATTCTAGTGTGTGCTTCCGGAGGAGCACGCATGCAAGAAGGAAGTTTGAGCTTGATGCAAATGGCTAAAATTTCTTCTGCTTTATATGATTATCAATCGAATAAAAAGTTAGTTTATGTATCAATCCTTACATCTCCTACGACTGGTGGGGTGACAGCTAGTTTTGGTATGTTGGGGGATATCATTATTGCTGAACCCAACGCCTACATTGCATTTGCAGGTAAAAGAGTAATTGAACAAACATTGAATAAGACAGTACCAGAAGGTTCACAAGCGGCTGAATTTTTATTCCATAAGGGCTTATTTGATCCAATCGTACCACGTAATCTGTTAAAGGGCGTTCTGAGTGAATTATTTCAGCTCCACGCTTTCTTGCCTTTGAATCATAACTTAAGTAGAACCTTAAGTTAATAGTTAATTAAATTGAATTCTTTAAATTATTTTCTTTCTGGCGAATAACTATTTAGAATAAATAGTTATTAAGTATTTATTTATCGGAATCAAAGGAAAAATCCGAAGAATGGATTTTTTTTGGTGACATAAGAGGGAATTATGGAAAGAATCATACAGATAATTTTTTTTTACCGATATCCCTGATTCCTAATTAGGAAACCTCTATGAACAAGATAAAAGAGCGAATTCTTTTTCCGCGAGGTAGGGTAGTAAATAATAAATAAAACGAATTTCATGTTCTTTTCTTCCTTTCGTATTATATTATAACGAATTTTGGAAGAATTTAGAAGGTGAAGAAACTCTTTATTAAATTCAAATTATAATTATGAAATTCAAATTATAAGACAAGAAAAAAAATAATAGAAAAATAACAAACAAGTGAATTATCATACATGTATTTGATGTAGAAAAATGAATAAGTTCATTTAGTTAGTTCTATATTCCTTGCACTTTATTATATATACTCAGTTAGCTATACTTAGTATAATTATTATAGGAATTCTAATAATTTTAAGAGATCTTTCTATTTAAGATATCTTTCTAACAATATAATCTAGCGATAATAGGTAAAAAAATAAATTTAACAATAAATAACAGGTACAAATATTAAATCGAGGTGCCCATTCTATGACAATTCTCAACAACTTACCCTCTATTTTTGTGCCTTTAGTGGGCTTAGTATTTCCGGCAATTGCAATGGCTTCTTTATCTCTTCATGTTCAAAAAAACAAGATTTTTTAGATCTGATGGGGGCAAATTTCATATATTTTTTTTTTCAAGACTTAGACTTGGATTATAACACAGATATCTATTCAGTATAATATGGTATAACTTGTGGCTTCTTTCAAACAGAAAAGAAAGGGCAGGCGTAAACGTAAATCTGATATATGAGTAAACGAGCTATTTGAAAATATTGAAAATAAGTCGCGATTGGGGCGAATACCTGAAATAAATTAAATGCAAAGCCCATGTAGCTATATATGTGTAGATAGGGGATCATATGAGAGGGCTCCTATTATTTTACTTTTAGATCTAACCAATTGCTTCGAAAGATTCACATCAGAATAGTGCAAGTTGATGAAAGTTCCTTCGGAAACAAAAAAATGTAAAGTAAAATTCATTTTGGCCGGTCTCCCACTTCCAATAAAATGTAACTAGATCTAGTATGAGTTGGCGATCAGAACATATATGGATAGAACTTATCGCGGGGTCTCGAAAAATAAGTAATTTCTGCTGGGCCATTATACTTTTTTTAGGTTCATTGGGGTTTTTATTGATTGGAATTTCCAGTTATCTTGACAGAAATTTGATACCTTTATTCCCGTCTCAGGAAATCATTTTTTTTCCACAAGGTATCGTGATGTCGTTCTATGGGCTCGCCGGTCTGTTTATTAGCTCTTATTTGTGGTGCACAATTTCGTGGAATGTAGGTAGTGGTTATGATCGATTCGATAGAAAAGAAGGAATAGTGTGTATTTTTCGTTGGGGATTCCCAGGAAAAAATCGTCGCATCTTACTCCGACTCTTTATGAAAGATATTCAGTCTATCAGAATAGAAGTTAAAGAGGGTTTTAATGCTCGGCGTGTCCTTTATATGGAAATCAGAGGCCAAGGGTCCATTCCTTTGACTCGTACTGATGAGAATTTGACTCCACGAGAAATTGAGCAAAAAGCAGCGGAATTGGCCTATTTTTTGCGTGTACCAATTGAAGTATTTTGAAATAAACGAAGCACTTTTCTTAGCAGTTAGCAGGAGGTAAAAAACCAAAAAATCCTCTTTTTTTTTCTATAACATAACTTAACTGAAATTTCTTCATAATACTGATGAACCAAAGAAGACGTATATTATATATACTATATACGGAAAACGGAAAAATTTGAAATTTTGTCCGCAAACTTTTTTTTATGCGTATGTAAATTCACAAAATTCAAGGACTAACCACTGACTCACAAATAAAAAAGAGGGAATAGATTCAGGAGTTCGAAGCTTTCTATTCTAAATTCTAATATTAGAATAGAACTTATGCTTGATAGAAATATTAGATTGTATAGAGTTGACGAATGAAGCGGATTCATTAAAAATTCATAGACGCAAAAATGGACAAAAAAGCATTTATTCCCCTTCTATATCTTACGTCTATAGTATTTTTGCCCTGGTGGGTCTCTTTTTCATTTAATAAAAGTCTGGGATCTTGGATTATTAATTGGTGGAATACTAGTAAATCCGAAACTTTTTTAAATGATATTCAAGAAAAGAGTATTCTAGAAAGATTAATAGAATTTGAGGAACTCTTCCTGTTGGACGAAATGATAAAGGAATACCCCGAAACACATCTACAAAAGTTTCGTATCGGAATCCACAAAGAAACGATCCAAATGATCAAGATGCACAACGCAGATCGTATCTATACGATTTTGCACTTCTCGACAAATATAATCTGTTTCGTTATTCTAAGTGGTTATTCTTTTTTAGTTAATGAAGAACTTATTATTCTTAATTCTTGGGTTCAAGAATTCATATATAACTTAAGCGACACGATAAAAGCCCTTTCTATTCTTTTATTAACCGACTTATGTATAGGATTCCATTCACCCCACGGTTGGGAACTAATGATTAGTTCTTTCTACAAGGATTTTGGATTTGCTCATAATGATCAAATTATATCTGGACTTGTTTCCACCTTTCCAGTCATTTTCGATACAATTTTTAAATATTGGATCTTCCGTTATTTAAATCGTGTATCTCCGTCACTTGTAGTGATTTATCATTCAATGAATGACTGAAAAATGATCCACCGATCCAATTAGAATTTTGTTATTTTATCCATAAGTAAAATAAAACATTCAAAATCTTACTTTTTTTTTATACACTTATTTTTTCTATACATCCAATAGATTCGGATTCCTCCTATATTTTAGTAAAAATTTTTCAGTAACTAGCAGCATCGTGGATAGGGAACTATCCTAGCGACCTACCTAATTTTATTGTATAAATTTTCTGGATCAACGACTGGACCATGCAAACTAGAAAGACCCTCTCTTGGATAAAGGAAGAGATTACTCGCTCCATTTCCGTATCGCTCATGATATATATAATAACTGGGGCATACATTTCAAATGCATATCCCATTTTTGCACAGCAGGGTTATGAAAATCCGCGCGAAGCAACTGGTCGTATTGTATGCGCGAATTGTCATTTAGCTAATAAGCCCGTGGGTATTGAGGTTCCACAAGCGGTACTTCCAGATACTGTATTTGAAGCAGTTGTTCGAATTCCTTATGATATGCAACTAAAACAAGTTCTTGCTAATGGTAAAAAGGGAGCTTTGAATGTGGGGGCCGTGCTTATTTTACCCGAGGGGTTTGAATTAGCCCCTCCTGATCGTATTTCGCCAGAGATGAAAGAAAAGATAGGTAATCTCTCTTTTCAGAGTTATCGCCCCGCTAAAAAGAATATTCTTGTGATAGGTCCTGTTCCTGGTCAAAAATATAGTGAAATCACCTTTCCTATTCTTTCTCCGGACCCTGCTGCTAAGAAGGATGCTCACTTCTTAAAATATCCCATATACGTAGGCGGGAACAGGGGAAGGGGTCAGATTTATCCCGACGGGAGTAAGAGTAACAATACGGTTTATAATGCTACAGCAGCGGGTATAGTAAGCAAAATAATACGAAAAGAAAAAGGGGGGTATGAAATAACTATAACAGATGCGCCAGAGGGGCGTCAAGTGATTGATAGTATCCCCCCAGGACCAGAACTTCTTGTTTCAGAAGG